CATTGTTATTTGTTACTCCTAAATTTCAATTTTTAATCTACTCCTTCGAAGAAAAGAAAATAAGTCTCTTCAAATTTTGAACCTCCGATGGTATCCGAACGATAAGAATGTTGAAAGGTCACTACGAACCCGAAACATACCAAAGTGATTCAGTAATTAAACCTTCATGAATCCATTTTTTTTGTTCTTTCATTCCAGGTAACCCCTTTAATTATCAACTCATGGAGTAGGAGTGATATTAGACAACCCTTCTCCTCTCAAAAAAAAGAATAGGAAGTTTTCCTACGGATGCAATTCGTAGATCATAAAGATCACCATATATATAACAAAATTTCTCCCCCGATTCCTTCTAGTCGAGCCTCTCGGTCTGTCATTATACCTCGAGAAGTCGAAAGAATTACAATACCCATCCCTCCTAAAATCCTAGGAATTCGTTGATGGTTGGAATAGATTCGTAGGCCGGGTCGGCTGATACGTTTTAAAACAGTTCTATATGGCCCTTTTCTATTCCTTCTATGTCGCAGAGTTGAAACCAAGAAATATTTCTTGCTTACTCGATGTTTTCTCACATTTTCGATAAAGCCTTCGCGTAGAAGTATTTTAACAATGTTTTCAGTGATATTTGTAGATGCTATTCGAACCGTTCCTTTTTTATCCATGTCAGCATTTCGTATAGAAGTTATTATTTCGGCAATAGTGTCCCTACCCATGATGAACTATAATTATTGGTGCCTCCGGGTTTTTATATAATCAGCATGCTCTACTCTTTTTTTTTCATGAATTATTAAAGGTATATGCGTGAGAAACAATCTACTAATGCATTCTACTAATTAATGGAATCTAATTCAGTTCAGATATCTTACTATGAACCTCCCTTTTTTTATGTTTTATTATGTTTTCATCTATTAGTATTTATTTAGAATCTATTTATAATACCTCAGGAGCTAATGAGACTATTTTAGTAAAATTCAACTGTCTCAATTCCCGAGCGATCGCACCAAAAACTCGAGTTCCTTTGGGATTTCCTTCTTGATCAATGACAACTGCTGCATTGTCATCATATTGTATTATCATACCATTGTCACGTTTGAGTTCTTTACATGTACGTACAATTACAGCTCTGATCACTTCTGATCTTTGTAGAGGCATATTGGGAACTGCTTCTTTGATTACAGCAACAATAACGTCACCAATATGAGCATATCGGCGATTACTAGCTCCTATGATTCGAATACACATTAATTCTCTAGCCCCGCTGTTGTCCGCTACATTTAAATAGGTCTGAGGTTGAATCATATCATTCTTATTATTTTTCTCTTTTTTCTTTCAATGCTAACTAACTAAAGGGCGAAGAAAAAAAGAAGAAAGATTTTTTGTCCAGAAATAAAAAAACTGCGGTTTTTTCATCACAAGGCCCCTTTCCTTTCGTTCCATATCCCTATCCCGCAATAACGAATTGAGTTCGTATAGGCATTTTGGACGCAGCTATAGAAATAGCTTCTCTGGCTACAATTTCTGATACTCCACCCATTTCATAAAGTATTCGACCCGGTTTAACGACGGATACCCAATATTCGGGAGATCCTTTCCCCGAACCCATACGTGTTTCGGTAGGCCTTACTGTAACAGGTTTGTCTGGAAATATACGTACCCATATTTTTCCACCACGACGCGCATATCGTGCCATGGCTCGCCGCCCCGCTTCTATTTGTCTAGATGTGATCCAAGCGGGTTCAAGTGCCTGAAGGGCGTATCCGCCGAAACAAATTCGATTGCCTCGATAAGATATTCCCTTCATTCTTCCTCTATGTTGTTTACGAAATCTGGTTCTTTTGGGGTTATAGTTGATGGTTGTTTCTCAATGCCATCTCTACTGCAGAACTGGACATGAGAGTTTCTTCTCATCCAGCTCCTCGCGAATGAAACGATTAAATAATATTGTATATATTTTGAATTGAATGAATAATGAATCATGGAATTTTTTGAGATATAATCTGTCACATACACGTAGGAATAAAATAAAATGATAAATTTCATTTTAGAATTTATGAATCTTCATTTTTACCTTTATTTAATTTATTTTTATTGAATTGCCCAAAACTTAGCAATCCAGTAAGGCTTTCGCGGGCGAATATTTGCTCTTTCAACATCCCTTTCATTCGTAGGGGCGTTCCATGACCTATCAGAATAAATGAATTGGTTCTTGGCTTGTTCCGCCATCCCACCCAATGAATCATTAGGATTCATTTTCAAGGGAATCTTCCTCAGTCACAGGTTCTGTCGTTCCCATCGCTTCTCGATTAATGACTAGGCCCGAACTCTGCAATGGAGCTCCTAATAAAATTTGTTCCTGAATCAATCTTCTCAGTCTTTATTGACTCGGCGCTCTTTATTCTTTTTGATTTTTCGTATAAATAAATTGTATTCATCGAATCTAATTATTAATTATGGACGAATACATTAATGCTTTATTACATTGCCTTTTATAAGATAGTTCATAGACCATACATATTGGAATCATATATCATTGCTATTCTTTTTCTTTCTTTCTCTCACCCCTCCATTTATCCATATCCCTTTGTTTTTGCTTCACAACCTTATAGATAGATTTCTTTTTCTTTTATGTATATGTAAAAAAATGCTTCAGTTGCTACAACAATATGATCAATACATCATATAGCGACTGGTTCCTTGGATCCAGATAATACGAAGCAATGAGCTGGTTATTAGTTATATAGTTATTAGTTCATACTAGGGGATGGCCCTTTGTTTTTTAATCCTAACCTAACTCTAAATAAAAAACCAACGAGTCACACACTAAGCATAGCAATTATATGGAGATGGAGTCAATCGAATTGTTATTCAACCCTATAGAATTAAGAATTCTAAAAAATTCTCATTTTTTTGATTGAACGGAAAAAAATGAACGAGTTTGTGATTTTTTATTCAATTGCCGGATGGATGGAACAGAAAGACAACGAAAGGCCCATTATTCCTCGTCTGCAAATATCCAAATTTTGATTCCTAATGCCCCATAGATAGTTCGAACTGTATAGGAACAATAATCAATTTTGGCTCGAATGGTTTGTAGGGGAACCCTACCTTCTCTGATCCATTCGACACGTGCTATTTCCTTTCCGTCGATACGCCCTGCAATTTGTACTTGAATTCCCTTTGTATCTGCTTTTTCAGTTAATTCAATAGCTTTTTTCATTGCCTTTCGAAACGAAACTCTATTCTTTAATTGTTCGGCTATAAATTCTGCAAGAATATTAGGTTGTCCATACGGTTTTTCAACTCTTGTGATAGCAATGTTAAGTTTTTGGTTCACAGAATGAAATTCTTTTTGTGCATTGCTCTGTAATTCTTCAATTCCTCGCGGGCTGCCCTCTATGAACAATTTTGGGAATCCCATATATATTATGACCTGGATCAGATCGATTCTTTTTTGAATCTTTATGCGTGCAATTCCCTCGGCACCCGAGGATATTTTCCTATTTTTTTGTACATAATTCTTGATACAATCCTGTATTTTTTGATCTTCCTGGAGACCCTCGGAATAACTTTTTGGTTGTGCAAACCAAACAGAATGATGACTTTGGGTTGTACCAAGTCGGAAACCGAGTGGATTTATTTTTTGTCCCATAGCACCTCGCTATCTCTATAAGGCCATATCATTTCTCTATTAGCCCACGTCATTCTGTTACGATATAGCATATGATCCATCATATATAGATACCTCTCTCTGACATCTGTATACTTCTTTTTATATACCCATCCATCTTTTCTTAACCATATGAAATAGTTTTTATCTTTAGATATATCTTGCAATACAATAGTTATATGACAGGTGGGTCTTTTTATCGGATAACTACGTCCTCGGGCTCGGGGTTTTAACTTTTTCATGCTAGTACCTTCATTAACTTCGGCTTGACTAATGATTAAAGCCGTTTCGTTGAATCCCATATTGTGACTAGCATTTGCTGCTGCAGAATAAACTAATTTTAAAATGGGATAACACGCTCGATAAGGCATGAGTTCTAGTATCATAAGTGTTTCCTCGTAGGGACGCCCACGAATCTGATCAATTACTCTTCGCGCTTTATGAGCAGACATACGTATATGTTGACCTAAAGCGTATACTTCTACATCTGGGTCACTCTTTATCATAAGGTTCACCTCCCACCAATAAACGATGAGCACCCATATCCACTTTATTAATTAATATATTAACGACGAGATTTATTATCGTTTCTCGCATGCCCCCGGAAATTCAGAGTAGGTGCAAATTCTCCCAATTTGTGACCTACCATACGATCTGTTATATAAATAGGCAAATGTTCCTTTCCATTATGAATAGCAATTGTATGGCCGATCATTGTGGGTATAATGGTAGATGCCCGGGACCAGGTTACGATTGTATCTTTTTCTGCCCTCGTGTTGAGCTTCGCAATTTTTATCAATAAATGATTAGCTACAAAAGGATTTTTTTTTAGTGAACGTGTCACAGATAATTACTCCTTTTTTTTTGTAAAGATGAGGAAACATATTCTATTTTCAATAT